ACTAAAAAGTACTAAAATCGCGTTTTGGAATGAACCAAAATATTTTGTTACGGCAATAAAACTTCGTAAGACTGACCAATGTGAGTTAGATTTCGCTACAAGAAAAAGGTTTGTTCTATTATTATAGCAAACCTACATAATGAAAGATAATATAAAGTGGTAGATTCGACAGAATCGTGAACGATCGACATAACATAAGAGACTCATAATAATAGAAGATCCTTATATTAGTTAAAAGTATAAAAGTATAATAGAAAGAATCGCATATTATCGAACAATTTGACAGACAAAATTCCTAAAACCACTCAACTCTTAGAATATAGAAATATAGAAGAAGGAACAGATTTAGGAATAATTCATAATCCCTACATTATCTTTGAAACAAATGAAAAGAATCTATTAGGTTTGTTGTTTCGTTAACAAATGATTATTCAGAGGACTTCTACAAATACTTAAGATCAATAAAAGAATAGGTCCTAGATCCATGCGACTTAAGATTAGGTATACCAAAGCAAAAAAAAAAGTTTTAACTCTTTGATCATGAACAGGAAAAATATTATATGTAATTCGTAATTCATTCATGAAAGTGGATGAAGAGAGATGGGTATTTGATCCGAGATTTGACAAATACCAATTAGGTCCGTTTGAATGAATTATTTTATTGTGTTTATTTTATTGTTCCTACTAATACTCAAATTTATATACAAAACAAAAATGGAATGTATTAGGGCTATACGGACTCGAACCGTAGACATTCTCGGTAAAACAGATAAAACTGATTATTATCGAAATGATTCGAACTGTTTCAAAGACCCAACATGCATTTTGTTGCATTGGGCTCTTTCATCAACTGATGTAAAGATCAGTTAGTCCACCATCTTTTTTCTTTAGAGGAATATAAGAAGATAATGAGATGGCTCCATGTGCTCTGATTCATTATTTGTATCCTGATCTAGGAGCAATACCAAAGTGTTTCAAAGAAGGGTGACCTTTCTTTAGGTATGCCTTCGGCCTAGATCAACCTAAGTGAAATGCAGTCTCTATCGCTCCGCTGCAAGAGTAAAATATGAGACTTCATACACCTCAAAGCTCATAGGATGAAAAGAGGTTCTTTTGAGATCCTTATACTCATTATACCTGGCATTGAATGGACTGGGCATTTACCTTAAAATGGCAGGTTCTATTTGATTTGGCACCGGAATTCGCACCCGAACCGGATCAAACCAAATTTGTCAGGCTATTTTTCTCTTGTTCTCTCGAATCTACGGAGTAAGACATCGACTTCTCAAAAAGATCAATTACGGTCATTGCATAATGGGCTCCCTTGAAAAACATTGGCGCACGTGTAAACGAGGTGCTCTACCTAACTGAGCTATAGCCCTTGTCATAACCATTTTAACATATAGATAATTTCTTGTCAAGAAGGGTATCCCACATGATAACTCTCTGATCCGTTTATTTTTATTGGTAAAAGAAAAGATTGATATTGCTTAGAAAAAATATTTTACCTATAATCCATCGAAGTGATGGAGACCCTTTTTGTGGTTATAAATGACCTACTTAACTCAGTGGTTAGAGTATTGCTTTCATACGGCGGGAGTCATTGGTTCAAATCCAATAGTAGGTAGAACTTATTAGATACCGGATTCCGTGGTATCTAATAAGTTTTTCTACCCATCCTATTCTTTCATTCTATCATCAGATTAATCTAATTAGACTTCATTGTATTCAATTTGTGGAATCAATATGTAGTGTGTAGTGTATAATAAATAACTCTTTTTATTTTGATTGAATGTATTGACTACTAATAGGAAATCACTTTGACAGCTTCTACTCGTGTCCTAGCTCGTCTGAGAGCTAGATTTGCCTCAATTGCTTGTCTCTTACCCTCAGCTCTACTCAAGTTAGCTTCAGCTATTTCAAGAGTTTGTTGAGCTTCTTGCGGATCAATGTCAGTACTAATTTCGGCACCATTTCCTAAAATGGTGATCTCATTATTACTTATTCTAGCGAAACCGCCCATAAGAGCTACCGTTAACCATTGATCGTTTAGCCGTATTCTCAAAAGACCTATATCTACAGCCGTAGCAATGGGGGCATGGTTTGGTAATACTCCAATTTGTCCGCTATTAGTAGATAAAATAATCTCTTTCACTTTGGAATCCCAAATCATTCGATTAGGAGTCAGTACACAAAGATTTAAGGTCATTTCTTCAATTTGCTCTCCTCTTCTAAGTTAATAGCTTTCGCGGTAGCTTCATCGATGTTACCCACCAAATAAAAGGACTGCTCGGGAAGACCGTCTAATTCTCCGGAAAGGATGAATTTAAACCCTCGAATTGTTTCTGCGAGACCGACATATTTCCCTGGAGAACCAGTAAATACTTCTGCAACAAAGAAGGGTTGGGATAAGAAACGCTCAATCTTGCGTGCTCTTGCTACAGTTAAACGATCTTCTTCGGATAATTCGTCCAATCCAAGGATAGCTATAATGTCCTGA